CCGGCGAACGAATAATCATTGAGTCCTCCTCTTTCCGGACAACACATACAAAGAGACTCGCCAACAGCAACAGTCAAGTGATTAGTGAACGAACCTATGAGAGATGTTTATAATTAGTTTCTTTTTCTTCTATCTCCCATCTATCTAGTTTCGTTAGTTATTCACTATAGCAACTATGATCTGGAAATAAATCTGGGGCAAGTGTTCGGATTTATATTATGACATAGCCGCGAGGCGCTCAACGGACAGACCTTTCCGAGCTTCGAATGGATATGGATGCAAAAACCATTTTTTTGTGCAACCGAGTGTATTCCTATCTTAATTCAAAGTTCCTAGATGGGGCCATTTACATAAAACATATTACTATTCTAATTACTCTATTCCAAATCAGACGAGAAGTCATTATTCATTACTAAAATACGTCTCCGTATTGAAATTTAGGTATTCAAAAGTATCATCTTTTATTCGTTTTAATAACAGTAACAGAAAAAAATCTCTAAAATGAAAGAAAATCTCTATTTTCTACTTTCTACTGTCTGCATCTATGTATCCTTGAATTTTCATTTTATTCCTATGAAATACCAGACAAACGGAACAATCTTAGAAGGGGTATAATGAAATTCATAAAATTCTTTAATCGTGTTTTCCCATACAAATGATTCGTTTTATTTGATTAATGGGGACAACAAACAAAAAATTAGACGAAATTCATTACATTATCTAAATATACATTATAGAATGCTCGAATCTTATTCGAATATTTTATTCAAAATGTCTTGTGATCTTCAACCAATTCTGCGCTTCAATATAATTTCCAGGAGTAAGTGCTATAGCTTGTTTCCAATACTCCGCGGCTTGATCGAACCAAGCCTCCGCAATTTCAGAGTCTCCCTGCTGAATGGCCTGTTCTCCTCGGTCGGAATAGGCCAGTCAATTCCTTCCCTTAGAACCGTACTTGAGGGTTTCCTACCTCATACGGCTCAGCAGTCAATTCTTTTGATGTCCCTTTTTCTCGAGTTAATCAAAAGAAGTTAATTACATGAGTTTCAAACTTGAATTTTGATTTGCTTAATAATCCGTTTTATCTTTTCTCCCACCTTCAGCAGAATAACGCATAGGCGTTCTACTATCATTCTAAATTTTATTATTTTATTTGATTTTCATTCGAATTTTTTGAAAGGTAACTATCTCGATTTCATATATCAATTTTTATAGAATTTTTGAAAAAGACCTTCCCTCATAAGAAAGAAAAGACTTACTATCTTTGGGATCTGATGCTACACCGCTGCTTAATCTTTCAGGGGGTCGACTCCGTTACATAAGTGGATTCCGAACTTTTGTCTCATATTATGACATAGGTAAGCAGTTCTTATTGTATCGACCAAAAATCTCGCTAATTGATCTTTACGGTGCTTCTTCTATCAATTAGATCTTTTATCCATAGAATATAGTATCGCAGCATCTTTCTTCATATTTAGATTTCTATGAAGTTTCTTTCTTTTCTACAGCTGATAAAAATCGTTGTTTTGGACGATGCATATGTAGAAAGCCTCTTTTTTTTTTTACTAGTAGATTTTTTTTGCTCTTTCTGTTCTTTCTATAGTAGAGATAGTCGCACGTAATGACAGATCACGGCCATATTATTAAAAGCTTGTGGTAAGAAGGGGTTTCGTTCTAGTGCCCGAAAATAATATTCCAAAGCTTTTGTGTGTTCTCCATTACTTGTGTGAATAAGGCCTATATTATAGAGTATATAACTTCGATCATAGGGATCAATTTCTAGTCGCATAGCTTCATAATAATTCTGTAAAGCTTCCGCGTAATTTCCTTCGGATTGAGCAGACATCCGTTACGGTCGTCATTCGATTCAAAGAATCCCCGTTCCAGAACCGTACATGAGATTTTCATCTCATACGGCTCCTCCTTTATGTGCATAATGAGCCTAGCCTAATACCAAAAAGGAAAAAGGAGTGAAATATTCCTCATTATGAACTGAACGGGACTAGTGTTTTTACAAGAAATTTCTAGCCAACCTTCCGGCAAAAGATCTTGTCTTAACATCAAACATGTTGGTACTAGATAAAAATGTTAAGTTAACTCCAACAATTTCTTTGTCCTCAACGCCCCTTAAATTTATAGAAATTAGGCACTTCAACAGTCTTCGATGGCTATACGGGTATCCAAAGTACGAATGAGATGGATATTAGTTGTCCCAACCATTCTTCTTAGTCCCGATCCCAATAAAGAAAAGGGATAATTTCTAACAAAGTTTTCGTCTTGTTGATTCCTAAGCGTAGTGCTTCTTCCTTTATGCCGCCTATTGGTACTAATAAAGTAGGAGTAGGGTTAACCGGAAATACATAACCCAAGCCGTAGGCGTAACCTTTCGCTCAATGCTCTAATCGACAATTGAAGCATTTGAGGTTGCATTAATCGAGGATACACGACAGAAGGAATTGTTTTTTTAGAAACTTCACCTTCAACAAGCGTAGAGCTCTTTCAAATCTTTTTATCCCGGCCAATGTGCCTTTCTCTTAAGACTTGACAGTGGTCAATAAAAAAATCAAATCACACCATCTCTGTAATAGGTAAATGCCTCTTTTTCTCCTGAAGTTGTCGGAATTATTCGTAATAATATATTGGCTACAATTGAAAAGGTCTTATCAATAAAATTTCCAGTTATCCGAGATCTAGGCATAGGTAGCAATCCACTTTTTAATTTCTTTTAATTACCTCTCGGGAGAAAACGATCCCACAAAAAAGTAATTGTACAGTACGAAATAACATAAAAACAGACTTAACTCATAAAAAAAAGATAGATAGACCGCCCGTTCGATTTGTTCCAATCCCTTGATTTAAGCCAGTATAGATATCAGAAAAAGAGAGGAAGGCCATCTTCGCAAACATGAATAGATATATATCTTTATTGATAGATATATATCTATATTGTATTGTTTTTATGAAAAACTTTTTCATAAAAACAACAAAAAAGCATTTCCTTGGGAAGATAAAGATAATGTTTTTTTGTTTTGATTAAAAGGTTTCTATTCTATTTTTAGAGTTTTTTCTAGTTAGAATTAATAGGGCATACTGTACCTATCCAACATCTAATCTAATAGAAATGACTCGCGATTCACTCGCTTTCTGGGCCATAATCATTATGTAGGAAAGATGGCCGAGTGGTTTAAGGCGTAGCATTGGAACTGCTATGTAGGCTTTTGTTTACCGAGGGTTCGAACCCCTCTCTTTCCGTACCTTCATCAAAATTCTTAATGTGACTGACCACAATGTATCAAATCACATAATAACGGATACCTTTATTCCAAGAGTTCGACCTTTCCTTGATATGGATTCTTTATCCCTAATTTCTCTGGAAAGAATGGACAAGGGATGAAAATACCCATACCATTCTATGATATATCAATGGGGGAAAATCCTCCGATCAACTCCTTACTTTTGATTTCTTTACTTATTACTTGGGCGACTGTGGCAAAATTGTCCGAACCCCTCTTATTTTAAGAGGGGTTTAAGTCTGACGAGAATAATATTCTACGACTAGCAATTCATTTATTTCCAAACCAACCCACTTACTATCTATTATTTCATTGACCAATCCTTTATATTGGAATCGGTGAAGAGTCAAATGTTTTGGCAATTGCTCCTGGGGGAATGAATCAAGAGAATTTTGAATCATATCTTTAGATTTTTGTTCATCCTTCACTGTAATAAGATCTCGGGGTTTGCAGCGATAACTTGGTATATCCACTATACGACCATTAACTAAAATATGTCTATGATTAACTAATTGGCGGGCTTGAGGAATAGTTGACGCCATACCTAGTCGAAAAAGGATATTATCCAAACGCATTTCAAGTAATTGTAGTAAAACCTGACCCGTCCGTTCTTTGGCTTTTGCGGCGATACGAACGTATTTCAGTAATTGTCGTTCTGTAAGACCATAATGAAAGCGCAATTTTTGTTTTTCTTGTAAACGAATACAATATTGAGATTTTCTACCAGGGCGCGAAAAAGCACTCCTGGCTATAGGACTTTTCCTAGTTAATCCTGGTAAAGCCCCCAAACGGCGTATTTTTTTGAAACGAGGTCCTCGGTAACGTGACATAAATACTCCTAATTTACCCTATTTTATTGAAATTCCATAAACACCTAAATTCAAACTGAACTAGAACTAAAGGATAAATATAATAAATGCAGTCAAATCTACTGAAGTATTCGAATTATACTATAAAGAATACTGAAATTATACTATAAAGAATACTGAGATGGATTGTATTAATATTCGAACTTTCTTATATATACCTTATATATATACCTTATATATACACAAAGAATGTATATAGGAAAAGAAAAAGGTCCTTTTCTTTTTCTTGATTTGTTTTGCGGAGATTTAACTACTCTAACAATTATTTATAACTTTACATTTCTACGATATAATAATCGGTAACCTTTGGAAAAAAAAGAAAGAAGTCTTTTCAATATTCTTAAATTAAAATGAAAAAAGACATTATCAATCACGTAAAAACTCAAACAAATAGAAAAAAGCCAGCTATCGGAGTCGAACCGATGACCATCGCATTACAAATGCGATGCTCTAACCTCTGAGCTAAGCGGGCTCGCATAACAGAAATTGTACATCCATAGGAATTTAGTAAACTGCAGGAATCTTAGCTATTAACTTTGCATTCTTAGTTATTCTACAATTAATATGAATGTAGAAAAGAAATAATATATATATATAATATAAAAGAAAAGAATTAAAAGAAAAGAATTGACCCTTCGAGTATTCCAAATTGCATGATCAAAATGATAGGAAGAGAGGCATATAGAAAAAATATGGTATATATATATACATCCATATTGAATTGTGAATACAGAAATGATAGAATCATTTCTGATTAGACCAAATATGGTTCTACGATAGAGATGAAAGAGAATAGATAAGAAATCAAATAAAATAAGAGGAAAATAAGAGGAAAAAAAGAGGAAAGACTTTTACAGGAATCAGTATCTAATGAATTCAACAGTTCCGGTAGAATAAAAATGAAAGAAAAAAGGGACAGAATAATAAGATCTGAATCTCGAAACAAATAAAGAGGGGGGATATGGCGAAATTGGTAGACGCTACGGACTTAATTGGATTGAGCCTTGGTATGGAAACTTACTAAGTGATAGCTTTCAAATTCAGAGAAACCCTGGAATCAAAAATGGGCAATCCTGAGCCAAATCCTGTTTTTCGAAAACAAAAAAACAACAAAGGTTCATAAAGACAGAATCCGAATAAAAAAGGATAGGTGCAGAGACTCAACGGAAGCTGTTCTAACAAATGGAGTTGATTGCGTTGCATAAAGGAATCCTTCTATTAATATTAAAACTCCAGAAAAGATAAAGTGATAAAAAAAATAAAAGATAACACTAATATACATAGATCTACATACTGAAATACTATCTCAAATACAAATAATTAATGACGAGCAACCCAAACTCTGTATCTATATTTTTCCTGTATATTTTTTTATTTCACTTTTTCATAAAAAAAATGGTTCTGAATCAATTCAAAGTTGAAGAAAGGATCGAATATTAATTGATCAAATGAATTGATCAAATAACATACTCCATAGTCTGATAGATAACTGATTCATCGGACGAGAATAAAGATAGAGTCCCATTCTACATGTCAATATCGACAACAAGGAAATTTAGAGTAAGAGGAAAATCCGTCGACTTTAGAAATCGTGAGGGTTCAAGTCCCTCTATCCCCAAAAAGATCCGTGGGACTCCCTAATTATATATCTTAGAAAAAAATTCTTTATCTTTTTCATTCATTTGATTCTTTCACAAATGTATCCGGGTTGATTTTTTTTCTTTTCACAAGTGTTGTGATAGATATGATACACATACATTAGAAACGTACGAAATCGTCGTTTTTAAATTGACATAGATCTAAGTCGTTTAGTAAAATGATGAAGATGGCGTATCGGAAATGGTTCGGAAATGGTCGGGATAGCTCAGCTGGTAGAGCAGAGGACTGAAAATCCTCGTGTCACCAGTTCAAATCTGGTTCTCGGCGCATGATTAATTTGTTTCTAAGTATTTCTATCTATTTTAGAACTTAAACTTAATTAAATTAATTGCTATAGACCAACATAACATATATATTTATTACATATATATTCATTATAGAATATACATATTTATCTAGGTGTCTGTATGTAGAGTCCTTTCCTTTTATATGAGTAAAGAATCTAGATTCTAATATGAGTAAAGAATCTATATTCTAAAGTGTAAAATATGGAAAAGAAAAAAATTCGATTCTCTTTTTTTTATTTGTTTAGAATGTGTCTCCTCTCGGTCAAAAAGAATGTTAATACTTCATAAAGATTCGAAAAGTTCAATCAGTTGTTTAAAAGACTTAAAAGTATAGTCTAAAGGAGTTGAAGGGTGGGAATATTCAAGATTTTTTTCAGATGGAGTAGAAACAGACTCCGATCCCCTTTCATTTCTTTCTATTTTCTTTCATATCATATTCTATTTCTTCATTTCCTTCTAGGTTACTTTTTCTATAGCTCATCTAAGCTATGTGCGCGGTACAAAGTTTATGACACCGAACAGGTTTAGTTTATCCTATTAGCATTAGCTCGACTCGTAGGAAATAAATATCTTCCAAATTGAGAATCCAACGAATCCCAAATTGTCTTGTCTTTTTTTAGTCTATATAGCCATAAAAATATAAATAATGAAATTTCAAAAACTCTCTGGATCTATAAGAGAACAAACAAATATTCTTTTACTATCTGGAGTTATACCATTGAAGATTGGTTTCTTATTATTCAATAAGCATCTTGTATTTCATAAAAATCGGGGGTAATATAATCCTTACGTAAGGGCCAACCTATCCAACTTTTCGGCATTAAGATACGTTTCAGACGTGGATGATTATCATAAGAGATTCCCAACATATCATAAGATTCTCTTTCTTGAAAATCCGCACTTTTCCAAACCCAGAAAACAGACGGAATTCTAGGATTCCTCCTTGGAGCAAATACTTTTATACATACTTCTTCTGGTTGATCTATACCATACTCTATTCTCGTAAGATGATATACACTAGCTAATAGCCCGCCCGGTGCTACATCATAGGCACATTGGGAACGCAGATAATTGTAACCATATACATATAAAATGACAGCAATGGAATCCCAATCTTCGGGCTTTATTTGTAAAGTCTCTATGCCTTGGTAATCAAAACCCAAAGATCTATGAACTAGCCCATGTTTGACCAGCCAAGCAGACAAAGGACCCTGCATCTTTTTTCTCTCTCCTGCATTTTTATTTGTATAAGTGTTTCACATTTCCAATGAAATTTGTGAACATTGACTTGTCCTTTGTTATTCTGTATATCAAGAAGTATTGTTCTAATTTTCGAATTCGTGGGACGAAACTGCCTTTTTGTATTTGAAAAAAGTTTCCAGGGGGATTTTT